ATTGGTATTATTATAATAGTTTTGAAAAATATTTTTGGGAGTAAAAACATTTATTAAGATCTTTCCTGTTTCCGGGGGGTTTGCAGGAATGTCTGAGATCTTAGGAGTGTTGGGGGGGTAGGGGGGGTTTACGCGCGTAAAATTTTTGAAAGGGGGGGCAGTAAATATAGGTTTTAGTTGAGTTCTGGACTGTTGTTATGTACTAAAGACTTTTATGCAATGCTTCAGGCCATGTCTTTATTATAAACCCCATTTACATTTCGTTTATTCATTGTAAACGTATGTACTCCCCTAATTAATTGCTGTTGTATGCACTGTGAAATGCAAAATGAAAGGAAGACAAAAAAGATACCCCCCACCCTCTGGAAAGAACGCCCGGCATGGTAAGTGTCCCATTCATGTTTACAAGCATTAACTTATGCCAGGGTCAATGAAAGTATGGGGAGTAAACAATGCATGTTCCTGAAGTAGGAACCAAATGCCAGGAATAAATCAAGTGAGTGAAACCCCCACAATCAATGTCCTTGACCATCAATAATATCTATGCCTTAAGTTATAAGTGCTATGGTAGGTTCTTATTGGGCTAAAATTTGGAAGAATAAATTGTATGTTCTTTCAAACCTTGAGAATAATGGCCTTCAACCTCTGCCTTTTGATTATTACAGGATCTGTGTTAAACCAAGGTTTGCACTGAAAATACTCGTTGGATTTAGACTTATTGTAATTAATGATATGCATGCTTTAAAACCTATGTATGTGGAATAATACATATAAGTCTATGTTAAACTTATGTATATATTCATATTATGGGATGTTCCAGTATATGCATATATATTCAAAGAATAGTTTAGTTCAGAACACTAGCTTTGGGAGTTAGCGGTGAGGGTTTGAATCCCTTTTCTTTGAGCAGTAGGGGGGATTTTAACCCCCGACCTCCGGTTTACAAGACCGATGCTCTAGGCTGAGCTACTATTGCAGAGTCATCCCATGAATTTGTTTTCTAGGATGCTTGTTACGGGTATAATAAGAAGAAATAGTGAGAAGTAAATTACGGAGGCGGCTTGGCCGATGATAATATATGGATGTTCAACTGGCATGCCTCCGATTCAGGTTAAAATAATAATGTCTGCAATCAAGGTTCAAAATAAGAATTGGGTGAGTGGACGGAAAGTTAGGCCTCGTTGTTTGGATGTGTGGAGGATGGGAATAACTATTAGTACAAGGATGGAGCCTAGTAAGGCTAGTACTCCTCCTAGCTTGTTAGGGATGGAACGTAGGATGGCATATGCGAACAGAAAGTATCATTCAGGTTTGATATGAGGCGGGGTGACTAATGGGTTGGCGGGTGTGAAGTTGTCGGGGTCTCCTAATAGGTTGGGTGAGAATAGGGCTAAAGAAGAAAGGGCAAGGAGGGCAATTGCGAATCCTAGGAGGTCTTTGTAGGAGAAGTAAGGGTGGAATGGAATTTTGTCTACGTCTGAATTTATTCCTAGGGGGTTGTTTGAGCCTGTTTCATGTAAGAAGAGCAGGTGGAGTAATGTAGCAGCTGCAATGATGAAAGGAAATAGAAAGTGGAAGGCGAAGAAACGGGTGAGGGTGGCGTTATCAACTGAAAACCCTCCTCAAATTCATTGTACGAGGTCGTTGCCAATGTATGGTACGGCAGAGAGGAGGTTGGTGATGACTGTTGCTCCTCAGAATGATATTTGTCCTCAGGGAAGGACGTATCCAACGAAAGCTGTTATCATAACTAGGAGAAGGAGGACTACTCCAATGTTTCAGGTTTCTTTGTTTAGGTAGGATCCATAGTATAGTCCTCGTCCAATGTGGAGGTAAATGCAAATGAAGAAGAATGATGCGCCGTTAGCATGTAGGCTTCGAATTAGTCAGCCGTAGTTTACGTCTCGGCAGATGTGTGCGACAGATGAGAAGGCTGTGGCGATATCAGAGGTGTAGTGTATTGCCAGGAATAGTCCTGTGAGGATTTGGATGATTAGGCATATTCCTAGAAGGGATCCGAAGTTTCATCAGGCTGAGATGTTGGAGGGAGTTGGTAGGTCGACTACTGCGTCGTTGGCGATTTTTAGGAGGGGGTGGGTTTTACGGAGGCTGGCCATTAGGTGTTTCTGTAGTTGAATAACAACGGTGGTTTTTCAAGTCATTAGTCCTGGTTAAAATCCTGGTGGAAATTATGACCTATATCATGTCTTTGTTCTTGTTTGGTTTGGTGTTGGGGTTATTAGCGGTAGCTTCAAATCCCTCTCCTTATTTTGCGGCGTTTGGTCTTGTGGTAGTTGCGGGGGTTGGGTGTGGAGTAATTGTAGGCCATGGGGGTTCTTTCTTGTCTTTGGTGTTATTCTTGATTTATTTGGGAGGGATGTTGGTTGTGTTTGCGTACTCTGCTGCCTTGGCAGCAGAACCTTATCCGGAGGGGTTGGGGAGCGGTCCGGTTGTTGAGTTAATGGTGAGTTATGGGGTTATAGTTGCTGTTGCTTCTTGAGTGTTTTGAGGGGGGTGGTATGAGTTTTCTTGATTGTCTGTAGATGAGTTGGGGGAGTTGTTAACTGTTCGGGGGGATACTAGTGGTGTTGCGTTGATGTATTCTTTAGGAGGGGGGTTGTTGGCTGTTAGTGCTTGAGTACTTGTTTTAACTTTATTTGTCGTGTTGGAGTTGACTCGTGGTTTTAGTCGAGGGGTGCTTCGATCTGTTTAAATTATTAGGATTATGACTGTTATAGTTAGTGTGAAGAGAAAGAGGGTTAGGTAGGTTTTAACTATTCCTCGTTGGGTGTTGCTTGTTGTTGTTACTAAAGGAATGTTTATAGAGATAAGGGCCTTTGGGGCTACTTTTTCTAATCAAGTTTGGTCAATTGTTTGGCTCGCAAGGGTTTGGCCTAGTGTGAGGTTTAGTTTGGGGGTTATTCGGTGGATAATTGAGGGGAAGTATCCCAGTGCGTTTGAGAAATGGTGTGTAATTAATGTTGGGTGTGGTTTAAATTGTTTGCTTGTGAGTGATGCTAGTTCTAAGGCTAGAAGTAGGCCAAGGATGGTAACTGTCAAGGCTGCTATTTTTAGGGGGGTGGGTATAGTTATCACTTGGGTTTTTAGGGGGAGAATGTTAGAGGTAATTAGTAGTCCTGCAATGATGCTTCCTCAGGCTAGGCGTTTAATAGGGTTGATCACAGTTGGGTTGTTTTCGTTGATTGGGGGGTGGGGATTGAATCGGGGGTGGCCTATCGATACGAAAAAAATCACTCGTATGCTGTAGATAGCAGTGAAGGAGGTGGCGATGATGGTTAAGGTGAGGGCTCAGGCGTTTAGGTAAGAGGTATTAAGTGCTTCTAGGATAGCGTCTTTGGAAAAGAATCCTGCTAGGAAGGGGGTGCCGGTTAAGGCTAGGCTTCCTAGTGTGAGGCAAGAGGAGGTGAAGGGGGTGAGGTGTTGTATGCCCCCTATTTTTCGAATGTCTTGTTCGTCATTAAGGCTATGAATAATTGAGCCGGAACATAAAAATAATATGGCCTTGAAGAAGGCGTGGGTGCAAATGTGTAGGAAGGCAAGTTGGGGTTGGTTGAGTCCAATAGTGACTATCATTAGCCCTAGTTGGCTTGATGTGGAGAAGGCTACGATTTTTTTGATGTCATTTTGGGTGAGGGCACAAGTGGCGGTAAATAGGGTTGTTAATGCTCCTAAGCATAGACAGGTTGTAAGAGCTGTTTGGTTATTTTCCATGAGGGGGCTTAAACGAATCAGGAGAAAAATACCGGCAACGACTATGGTGCTGGAGTGGAGGAGGGCGGATACCGGTGTGGGGCCTTCCATGGCGGAAGGCAGTCACGGATGGAGTCCGAATTGTGCTGATTTCCCTGTGGCTGCTAAAATTAGGCCTAGGAGGGGGTAGGTTAAATTTATTGAGTTGGCGTTTGAGAAGATTTGTTGGATTTCTCAGGAGTTAAGGTTTGTTGCCATTCAAGCTATTGAAAAAACTAAGCCAATGTCTCCGATGCGGTTGTAAAGTACTGCTTGCAGGGCGGCAGTGTTTGCATCTGCGCGAGAATATCATCAGCCGATTAGTAGGAATGATATAATTCCTACGCCTTCTCAACCGATAAATAGTTGGAATATGTTGTTTGCGGTGACTAAGATAATTATGGCGATTAGGAAAATCAGGAGATATTTGAAAAATCGGTTTATATTAGGGTCGGAGTGTATGTATCAGGATGCGAATTCTAGAATGGATCAGGTCACGTAAAGGGCCACCGGGGTGAAAATAATTGAGTAGTAGTCAAAGCAGAAGCTGATGTTAACATCGTATGTAAGTGTATTTATTCAGGTTCAGGTGGTTGTTACTACTTCTGCGCCTTCGTTGAGGAATAAAGATAGGGGGAGGAGGCTAATAAAAAATGCTAGTTTCACAGCGGTTTTGACTTTGGTTAGGGATCAGTTTGGTAGTTGGGGGTTAGGGGTTATGGTGGTTATTAAGGGGTAGAGGAGAAGAGTAAAGATGATGATTAGGCTTGATGTTATTATTAGTGCGGAGGAGTGCATAGCTGCTACTTGGATTTGCACCAAGAGTTTTTGGTTCCTAAGACCAACGGATGAGCTGTTATCCTTTAGAAGCTGTATTTACGAGTGAGCCTCGGAGTTCAACCAAGGGGGGCAAAGGTTAGCGGCCTCTGCTGCTGCGAGCATCTCTCGGTGGATAAGAGGATTTTAACCTCTGTTTTTAGAATCACAATCTAATGTTTTTGTTAAACTATATCTACAGGCGGTTCATCCTCATACTAGTTCAGGTTTGAGAATAAGTAGGAGTAGGGGGATAAGGTGGAGGGCGATGAGGAGATGTTCGCGGGAGTGGGTTGGTTCAATGGAGAGGATGTGTGTGGGTAAATGTCCTCGTTGAGTCATTAGGAATATGTAGAGGGAGTAGCCCGCCGTAATTAATATCCCGCCCCCTGTGAGGGTGAGGGTTCATCAGGATCAATTGAATAGGGAGGTGACAATTATTAATTCACCTATAAGGTTTGGGAGGGGAGGTAGGGCGAGGTTGGCCAGGCTTGCAAGGAATCATCACATTGCTATCAAGGGGAGAGCTATTTGTAGTCCTCGGGCTAGTAGGAGGGTTCGGCTGTGTGTGCGTTCGTAGTTTGTATTGGCTAAGCAGAATAGTGCGGAGGAGGTAAGGCCGTGGGCGATTATTAAGATTAGGGCTCCTGTGAAGCCTCATGGAGTTTGGATAAGGATCCCGCCCACAACTAGGCCTATGTGACTAACGGAGGAGTAGGCAATTAGAGATTTGAGATCTGTTTGGCGCAAGCAAATTGACCCTGTTATAATTACTCCTCATAGGGCGAGGATAATAAAAGGGTAGCTTAATTCTTTAGTTAAGGGGTCGAGAATAGTTAACATTCGCATTATTCCGTAGCCTCCTAGTTTTAGTAGCACGGCAGCTAGTACTATTGATCCTGCGACGGGGGCTTCTACATGGGCTTTTGGAAGTCATAGGTGGACTCCATATAGGGGCATCTTCACCAAGAAGGCGAGTATACATCCTGTCCATCAGAATTTGCTGGCTCAAGTGTTAGGGCAAGTAGTAATTGTATGTTGAAGGGTTAGAAGAGACAGGGTTCCGGCGGTGTTTTGCAGTAGCAGAAGTGCAACTAGTAATGGTAGAGAACCCGCTAGAGTATAGAATAGGAAATAAGTTCCGGCGTTAAGACGCTCTGTTTGGTTACCTCATCGGGTGATGAGGATAAGGGTGGGGATGAGGGTGGCTTCAAATATGACGTAGAATATTAGGATTTCGGTAGCTCCGAAGGCTAAAATAAGAAAGAACTGGAGGGATGTAAGTAAGGAAATATATATTCGCTGCCGGTTTTGTGGCTCTAGGATTAGGTGGTTTTGGCTGGCTAGAATTATTAGGGGGAGAAGTCAGCAGGTTAGGACTAGTAGAGGGGTGGATAATCCATCTGTAGCAAGATATAGGTTGAGGGAGGTTCATCCAGTTTCAGAGGTGGTTTTTAATCAAGATAAGCTGGCTGTGGCAATTAACAGGCTATGGAATAGGCTGGATGGTCACAGTCATTTGTGAGGAATTAACCATGATGTGGGAATTAGTAGTAGCGTTGGGATGAGGATTTTTAGCATTGTAGCAGATTGAGGGCTTGTAATCGGTCGGTACCATGTGTTCGAGCAGTAGCTACTAGTAGGGCGAGTCCTGTGCTAGCTTCACAAGCTGAAAATGCGAGGAGGAAGACGGGAATGGAGGAGAAATTTGTGGAGTCGAATTGTATGGCTCATAGGGATAGGGCGATAAATAGGGATAGTATTATTCCTTCAAGGCAGAGGAGGGCCGATAATAAATGGGTGCGGTGGAATGTTAGGCCTGCTAATCCAAGAATGAAGGCTGAAGAGAAGGAGAAGTGGACAGGGGTCATAAGGTGGTTATGGATTTTAACCATAGGTTTTTGAGCCGAAATCAAATGTTTTTTTTAAACTAACCGCCTATTCTGCTCATTCAAGTCCTCCTTGGAGTCACTCGTAAATAAGGCCTAAAGTGAGAAGGAGGAGGACGGCGGAGGCTCATAGGAAGGTGAGGAGGGGGGAGTCTAATTGATTACCTCAGGGGAGAGGCAGTAATAGAGCAATTTCTAGGTCGAAAAGTAGGAATAGAATGGCGACTAGAAAAAATCGTATGGAAAAAGGGAGGCGGGCTGATCCTAAGGGGTCAAATCCACATTCATAGGGGGAAAGTTTTTCATGGTCGGGGGTCATTTGGGGAAGTCAGAATGAGACAATTGCTAGGATGGAGGATAGAAGGATGGTAAGTAGAATAATTGTTGTAATTAAATTCATTATCTTTCCTTGGGTTTGAACCAAGACCGAGTGATTGGAAGTCACGCATACTAGAGCTAATACTAGAAAGATTATGAGCCTCATCAGTAGATAGAGATGTATAGGAATAGTCAGACTACGTCCACGAAATGTCAATATCATGCAGCAGCTTCGAATCCAAAGTGGTGTTCTGATGTAAAGTGAAATTTGATTTGACGGAGTAAGCATACGGCCAGGAAAGTGGATCCAATAATTACGTGGAGGCCGTGAAATCCTGTCGCGACGAAGAAGGTTGAGCCATAGACGCCATCTGCAATGGTGAAAGGGGCTTCGTAATATTCTATTGCTTGAAGGAATGTGAAGTAGAAGCCAAGGAGGATAGTGAGGAGTAGTGATTGGATAGCTTGTTTACGTTCTCCTTCTATGATGCTGTGGTGTGCTCATGTGACGGTAACACCAGAGGCTAATAGGACTGCGGTGTTTAGCAGAGGGACTTCAAAGGGGTCTAGAGGGGTGATTCCAGTTGGGGGTCAGCAGCCTCCTAATTCAGGGGTCGGGGCGAGGCTTGAGTGGTAGAAAGCTCAGAAAAAGCCGAGGAAGAAAAATACTTCGGATGTAATAAAAAGAATTATTCCGTATCGTAGGCCTTTTTGTACAGGAGGGGTATGGTGTCCTTGGAATGTACCTTCTCGAACGATATCTCGTCATCATTGATATATTGTTAATAATAGGAGGACTGTGCCAAGTGTTATTAGGGTTGTTGAGTTGTAGTGGAATCAGATTGCTAGGCCGGATGTTATTAATAAGGCAGCGGCAGCGCCTGTTAGTGGTCAGGGGCTTGGGTCAACTATATGGTATGCGTGTGCTTGATGGGCCATTAAACGTTTTCTTGTAAATACAGGCTTAGGAGGAGTACGAATACGTAGGCTTGGATTATGGCGACGGCGACTTCTAGTAAGGTGAGGAGAAAGAGGAGGGTGGCTGTGAGGATCGCGACTGTTGGCATAAGGGGTAGTAAGACGTAGGCTGCAGTGGCAATTAGTTGAATTAGCAGGTGACCTGCTGTGAGGTTAGCGGTTAGCCGCACTCCAAGGGCGAAAGGGCGAATAAACAAGCTAATGGTTTCGATGATAATCAGTACGGGGATTAGAGGGGTTGGGGTTCCTTCAGGGAGTAAATGGCCAAGGGCAATGGTTGGCTGGTTTCGCATTCCAATAATTACTGTGGCGAGTCAAAGTGGCACGGCAAGACCTATGTTAAGGGATAGTTGGGTTGTAGGGGTGAAGGTGTAGGGCAGGAGTCCCAGCATATTGAGGGAAATAAGGAATAGCATAAGGGATGTAAGTATTAGGGCTCATTTATGGCCTCCTAAGCTTATTGGGAGGAGGAGCTGTTGGGTGAATCGATTAATAAACCAATTTTGGAGGGTTAGGAGGCGGTTGGTTCGTCATCGGGCAGTGGGGGTTGGGAAGAGGATTCATGGAAGGAGAAGAGCTAGAGCTATTAGGGGGATACCTAAGAAGAAAGGGCTTATAAATTGGTCGAAGAAGCTTAGTATCATGGTCAGTTTCAGGATTCTGTTTTTGGCTTTTCTGTGTTTTGAGGTGAGGATTCATTTGGGAAGACATGTGCTATTACTTTAGGGGGTAGGATAGTTAGGAATACTAGTCAGGAGAAAACTAGAATAGCAAACCAGGGTGCGGGGTTAAGTTGAGGCATGTCGCTAAGGGTGGTTGGGGGCCACCAATCTTTAGCTTAAAAGGCTAACGCTAGGTCCCAGTTTAGCTTCTTAGCGAGGCGTCTTCAAGTATTATGGAGGATCAATTTTCGAAGTGTTCTAAAGGGACGGCTTCAACTACGATGGGTATAAAGCTGTGGTTTGCACCGCAAATTTCTGAGCATTGTCCGTAGAATACTCCTGGACGAGATGTAATGAAGGCTGTTTGATTAAGGCGTCCTGGCACTGCGTCTATTTTTACGCCTAGGGCTGGGACGGCTCATGAGTGGAGGACGTCTTCGGCTGAAACTAGTACTCGAACCGGGGACTCAATGGGAACAACCATACGATGGTCTGCTTCTAGTAGTCGGAATTGGCCGGGGGCCAGGTCTTGTGTTGGGACTATATATGAATCGAATCCTAGGTCTTCATAATCTGTGTATTCGTAGCTTCAGTATCATTGATGTCCTATTGCTTTAATAGTGAGGTGGGGGTCGTTGATTTCGTCCATCAGGTAAAGGATTCGGAGTGAGGGCAGAGCGATTAGAATAAGGATTACTGCGGGGAGAATTGTTCAAATAATTTCGATTTCTTGTGAGTCTAAAATATATTTATTTGTGAGTTTAGTTGAAACTATGGCAACAATAATATATAGAACGAGCGTGCTAATAAGAAATACGATTATTAAAGCGTGGTCGTGGAAGTGTAGAAGTTCCTCTATAACGGGCGAGGCTGCATCTTGAAATCCTAATTGTGAGGGATGGGCCATTATTATTTAAGGTACGTGGGGGTTTAACCCACAATTTTGCCTTGACAAGGCAGTGTAATTTCTGTTTTACTAGTATCTTATTAAGAAAGTGGCAGAGTGGTAATGTGCTTGGCTTGAAACCAAGTTACGGGGGTTCGATTCCCTCCTTTCTCGATTTAGCCTGCTTGTACTTGAACGAAGGCGGGTTCTTCGAATGTGTGGTATGGGGGAGGACAGCCGTGAAGTCACTCAACGTTAGTTGAGGTGAGTTCTACAGACAGGACTTCTCGTTTGGCTGCAAATGCTTCTCAAATAATAAATAGGAATAAGATGACTGCCACCAAGGATACTAAAGATCCGATTGAGGATACTGTATTTCAAAGGGTGTAGGCATCTGGGTAGTCTGAGTATCGTCGAGGCATTCCGGCAAGGCCTAGGAAGTGTTGTGGGAAGAATGTTAGGTTTACTCCTGCAAATATTACTCCAAAATGGATTTTTGTTCATGTGTCATGTAGGGTGTAACCAGAAAATAGAGGGAATCAGTGGACGAAAGCAGCAACGATGGCAAATACGGCTCCTATTGAGAGGACATAGTGGAAGTGGGCTACTACGTAGTATGTGTCATGTAGTACAATATCAAGGGATGAGTTTGCTAGGACGATGCCTGTTAAGCCTCCCACTGTAAATAAAAAGATAAAGCCTAGGGCTCACAAGAGTGGGGTTTCTCATTTGATTGCACCTCCGTGTAGTGTGGCCAATCAGCTAAATACTTTTACACCGGTTGGAATTGCAATAATCATTGTAGCGGAGGTAAAGTAGGCTCGGGTGTCAACGTCCATTCCAACTGTAAACATATGGTGGGCTCATACGATAAAGCCTAGTAGTCCGATGGCCATTATAGCTCAAACCATACCCATATAGCCGAAGGGTTCTTTTTTGCCGGAATAGTATGCAACAATATGAGAGATTATTCCGAAACCAGGGAGAATAAGAATATATACTTCAGGGTGGCCAAAGAATCAGAATAAGTGCTGGTAAAGAATTGGGTCTCCTCCTCCAGCAGGGTCAAAGAATGTGGTGTTTAAATTTCGATCAGTAAGTAATATTGTGATTCCGGCGGCTAGTACAGGGAGAGACAGGAGAAGAAGGACTGCTGTAATTAGGACGGCTCAAACAAATAAGGGCGTTTGGTATTGGGAAATAGCGGGGGGTTTCATATTAATAATTGTGGTGATGAAGTTAATTGCTCCTAGAATAGATGAAATACCTGCTAGATGTAGTGAAAAGATAGTTAAGTCTACGGAGGCTCCTGCATGGGCCAGGTTTCCCGCAAGAGGGGGGTACACGGTTCATCCAGTCCCAGCCCCTGCTTCTACGCTTGAAGAGGCAAGGAGCAGAAGAAGTGAAGGGGGTAGAAGCCAAAAGCTCATGTTATTCATTCGGGGAAATGCTATGTCAGGGGCTCCAATTATTAGAGGGATGAGTCAGTTTCCAAATCCTCCAATTATAATTGGCATTACTATAAAGAAGATTATTACGAAAGCATGTGCTGTAACGATTACATTATAAATTTGGTCGTCTCCCAAGAGAGCGCCTGGCTGGCTTAGTTCTGCTCGGATTAATAAGCTTAAAGCTGTGCCTACTATCCCAGCTCAAGCACCAAAAATCAAGTATAGGGTGCCGATGTCTTTGTGATTAGTTGAGAAGAGTCAACGCGTAATTGCCACGGGTAGGATGGCTGAGGGTTAAGCGGTGGATTGTAATCCCACGTACAGAGGTTCAAGTCCTTTTCTTACCAGCCTTGAGGTGTTTTTACATTTCAGATTGCAAATCTGAGGAAGCAGATTAACGTCTGCCGGGGCTTTCCCCCGCCTATTTTTCCGATTAGGCGGGGGAAAGTTAGATTGATGCTCGCTGGTTTGAGCGTTTAGCTGTTAACTAAAAGTTTGTAGGATCGAGGCCTACCTGTCTAGAAAGGCTTTAGCTTAATTAAAGTGTCTGTTTTGCATGCAGTAGATGTGGGGTAATGTCCCGCAAGTCTTACAGGGACTGAAAGATTCTCACTTTCACTGAGGGCTTTGAAGGCCCTTGGTCTGGTATGTTATCCTAAGTCTCTTAGGTTTATACGGTTAGAAGTGCTGTTAGGGCAGGTGTTAGGGGGAGTAGGCAGATTGTGGCTGTTGTAGCTGTGGTTAGGGGGAGTGTGAGTTGTGTTGGTTGTAGTCGTCAGGGGGTAGTTCCGGTGGGAGTGTTAGGGGAAATTGTTAGGGTGGAGGCGTAGGTGATTCGTAGGTAAAAGTATAGGCTTAGTAGTGCGGTTAATGCGGCTAGTGTGGCGGGGATGGCAAGGTCTTGCTTTGTCAGTTCTTGGAGAATAAGTCACTTTGGTATGAAGCCCGTCAGGGGAGGGAGTCCGCCTAGTGATAGGAGAATTAGAGGTGTAAGGGAGGTAAGTGTGGGGGCTTTGGCTCAGGAGATGGCGAGGGCATTAATGTTAGTGGAGGTGTTTAGTTTAAAAATCAGGAATGTTGTGGTGGTTATTGTTAGGTAGATGATTAGTGTTAGAAGTGTTAGGGATGGGGAAAATTGAATGACTAGTACTATTCATCCTAGGTGAGCGATTGAGGAGTAAGCTAGGATTTTCCGTAGTTGTGTCTGGTTTAGTCCGCCTCATCCACCCACTAGGGTGGATGCGAGTCCAAGGAATATTAACAGGCTTGGGTTTGTTGTTTGTATTTGTAGCAGGAGGGCGAAGGGGGCGAGTTTTTGTCAGGTTGACAGGATGAGTCCGGTGGTTAGGTTTAGGCCTTGCAGTACTTCTGGCAATCAGGAATGTAAGGGGGCTAAGCCAAGTTTTAGGGCAAGGGCAATTGTAATTATTGTGACTGGGAGAGGGTGGGACATTTGTTGAATGTCTCATTGTCCGGTCAATCATGCGTTTGTTATGCTGGCGAATATTAGGGTTGCGGCAGCGGTTGCTTGGGCTAAAAAATATTTTGTGGCGGCTTCAATTGCTCGGGGGTGGTATTGGTGAGTTATCAGTGGGATAATGGCTAGGGTATTAATTTCTAGGCCTATTCAGGCAAGGAGCCAGTGGGAGCTCATAAATGTAATTGTGGTTCCTAAGCCTATGCTGAGTAGGAGGAGAGTTAAGACGTATGGACTCATTAGTAAGGGAAGGATTTTAACCAACATGTTTGGGGTATGGGCCCAAAAGCTTATTTAGCTGACTTTACTAGGAAGTGGTGTAGTGGAAGCACTGAGAGTTTTGATCTCTCTGGGTAGGGTTCAAGTCCCTTCTTTCTAAGGAGCTGGGGGGATTCTAACCCCCGTGTTTCACTCTATCAAAGTGGCCCTTAATTTCAGGCACAGCTCCATTTATTGTCTATAGTTGCGGAGGGAGTCCCGCAAGTGCTAATGGGAGAGCTAAGTGTCATACAATTAGGGCAAGTGTTAGGGGTAGGAAGTTTTTTCAGATTAAATGTATGAGTTGGTCGTATCGGAATCGTGGGTAAGAGGCTCGCACTCATAGGAAGGCGATTGAAAGTAAGGCTGCTTTTATTATTAGGTTTATGGAGGTGATTTCTGGTATTGAGGGGATATGTGATGCTCCTAAAAATAGGATGGCGGATAGCGTATTTATTAGGAGAATGTTGGCATATTCTGCCAGGAAAAATAGGGCAAAAGGTCCTCCGGCGTATTCTACGTTAAAGCCTGAGACTAGTTCGGACTCACCTTCGGTTAGGTCGAAGGGAGCTCGGTTAGTTTCTGCTAGTGTTGAAATAAATCATATAGCGGCCATGGGTCAGGCAGGGAAGATAAGTCAGATGCTTTCTTGGGCGGTGCTAAATGTTTGTAGGGTAAAGCCGCCGGTGAAAATAATTATGCATAGGAGGATTAGGCCAAGGCTTACTTCGTAGGAAATGGTTTGTGCTACTGCTCGTAGGGCTCCGATTAGGGCATATTTTGAATTGGATGCTCACCCTGAGCCGAGGATGGAGTATACCGCTAGGCTTGATAGGGCGAGAATGAATAAGATCCCTAGGTTGAGGTCTACTACAGGATATGGTATGGGTATTGGGGCTCATAAAGTTATGGCCAGTGTTAGGGCAAGCATGGGGGTTAATAGGAACAATAGTGGGGAGGATGTGGATGGACGTACGGGTTCTTTGATGAAGAGTTTTACTCCATCTGCGATGGGTTGAAGTAGTCCGTATGGGCCGACTACGTTGGGTCCTTTGCGTAGTTGTATATAGCCTAGTACTTTGCGTTCAACTAGGGTGAGGAAAGCTACTGCTAGGAGAATGGGGACGATAAAGGCTAAGGGGGAGATCACGTGGGTAATTAGGGTTGAGATCATAATTAAGGAGAGGACTTGAACCTCTGTGGAAAGGGCTTAGGTCTTTTGCAGTATCCGGGCTCTGCCACCTTAATATGTTATATTCTTTAACTAGGTTGGGCGTCCCATTGTTCGCTTAAGTTGGATGCAGCGAGTTGGGGTGAGGCGTGTTTTTGACAGGGGCCTCTTCTTTTTGGTCCTTTCGTACTGAAAAAGGATTGCATCATAGATAGAAACCGACCTGGATTACTCCGGTCTGAACTCAGATCACGTAGGATTTTAATCGTTGAACAAACGAACCCTTAATAGCGGTTGCACCATTAGGATATCCTGATCCAACATCGAGGTCGTAAACCTCCTTGTCGATATGGACTCTATAAGGAGATTGCGCTGTTATCCCTAGGGTAACTCGGTTCGTTGATCGGCTTTGCCGGATCTTATAGGTCAGATATTCTGTTTTTTAGAGCGGAGGCTCTTGTTTGGAGGATTGGTGGTCCCATTCCACATGGGGGTTTCTTGTTTCCCCGCGGTCGCCCCAACCAAAGGCATTGGGTCAGGTTTCGTATGTCTTGTTCCTTTATGAGGGATGTTTGTTACGGTCTGCTTGTTGCCTAAAGCTCCATAGGGTCTTCTCGTCTTATGTCTTTATCCCCGCTTCTGCACGGGGGGATCAATTTCATTAACTTGGAAAAGGAGACAGTTAAACCCTCGTTATGCCATTCATACAGGTCCCCATTTAAGAGACAAGTGATTGCGCTACCTTCGCACGGTCAAAATACCGCGGCCGTTAAACGTATAGTCACAGGGCAGGCAGGACCTCTTATTCATATATTTTGCAAGAGGCGATGTTTTTGGTAAACAGGCGAGGCTTGTGTTTGCCGAGTTCCTTCTTTTCCTTTTAGTTTTTCCTTAGGGGCACTCCAGTGTGGGGTTAACGGTTATTTGTTTGAGCATTTTTCTTGTGATTTTTATAGCTGTCATTTCCCTCTATTGGCTGGGGCCGTTAATTTTCGGTGGGGGTTCGTTCTGATGTACACTTGTGCTTGGAGGAAGTCGGTACTTCCTTATTACTCATATTAGCATGATTGATTCCATGCTTGCATGGAAAGGCCTGATACTTTTAGGGGCTTTAGATTTGTGTTATCGGGATTATAGGAAATTAGATGTTTGAGCTTTAACGCTTTCGGTCAGGGTGGCTGCTTTTAGGCCCACCTAAACATAATGTCCTTATTGAATTTGATCTTAATCCTCCTGTTAAAGTTGTATCTTGTGTTACAGGGGCTGTACCCCCTGTAACTAACTCCCATAGCGCTCTTTGGGTCGGGTATAGTTGTACGAGTTTGAGGGAAGAGGCTAGGGGGCTGAACTTCTATCCATTTCTCAGGCAACCAGCTATAACTAAGTTCGGTAGGTTTATCGCCTCTACTCAAGGATCTTTCCACTCTTTTGCCACAGAGACGGATGTGCCCTTTTAATAGGCTGTCCTGGAGTAGCTCACTTAGTTTCGGGGGTTCAAACTAAAGCTCTCTTTGCTTGGGGTTGCTAGCTAATTCATGATGCAAAAGGTACGAGGGGTGGTCTCTGCTTTTCTTAGCTTTACTGGATTGTTTCATTTCTCTTTCAGCTTTCCCTTGCGGTACTTTTTCTATTGCTCTATGATCTTTTTCTATCTCCTATACTAGAGTGGAAAAATGGTTTGTTTTAGTTTTATGGTGCATGTGGGGTTATTAATGTTTGGTTGTTGAGTTTGTAGGGGTAGGCTAGCTGTTGGGCTTCAGGGTAATCCGATTTGCACGGATGACTTCTCGGTGTAAGGGAGATGCTTTTCTGTCTTAGCTATACTCTGATTTGTCCAAGTGCACTTTCCAGTACACTTACCATGTTACGACTTGCCTCCCCTCAGCGGGATTGGTGTATTAGTTATTTATTTGAGGTAGCTTGGGGAGAGTGACGGGCGGTGTGTGCGCGCTTCAGGGCCAGTTTCAGAGAAGCTCTCTATTTTTCTCTTACTACTAAATCCTCCTTCAGGTATATATTTCAATATATCATTCGTAATTTCCTGGGGTAGGAAATGTAGCCCATTTCTTCCCTTTCCATACACTACACCTCGACCTGACGTTTTGGGCTTTGCCAATTTTGCTTATTAAGAAACCTTCACAGGATAAGCTGACGACGGTGGTATATAGGCGGATAAAACAAGGAAAGGTGAGGTTGAACGGGGGTTATCGGTTCTAGAACAGGCTCCTCTAGGTGGATCTAAAGCACCGCCAAGTCCTTTGGGTTTTAAGCTAATGCTCGTAGTTCCCTGGCGGATGGCTTAAGTAATAGGCTATCAATGTTTAAGGCTAGGCATAGTGGGGTATCTAATCCCAGTTTGTGCCTTAGCTTTCGTGGGTTCAGAATTTATAGGGCTACTTTCGTTGTTGTACTTCTTACTCTCGGGTGCGTATAACAGCCTTGAGGGCGTTCGGCCTTAATTTGTTATGTCTTCCTAACCACTCTTTACGCCGGCGTCTGTCAGCTTGGGCCTCTCGTATAACCGCGGTGGCTGGCACGAGTTTTACCGGCCCTCTAAAACCTTAGCTAAGTCAAGTTTTCACTAATGGCTTAATGTTTGTCACTGCTGAGTTCCCTTGAGGGCGTGGCTAAGCAAGGTGTCTTGGGCTAATCTATGATTGTGCCTGATACCAGCTCCTTGTTCCCAAGCAGGGGACTGTGGGGCATTCTCACGGGGGTGCGGAGACTTGCATGTGTAAGTTAGGTTAAAGTTGACAGAAAAGTCAGGACCAAGCCTTTGTGCTTTCGGAGCTTTCTAGGGCTCATCTTAACATTTTCAGCGTTACGCTTTAATTAAGCTACGATAGC